TCCATGGGTATACCATGAAGTTACAAAGGTTGTACCTGTGAACCAACCCCCTAAAGCAAAATAGGCACAAGGAAAGAGCAATAGACCGGACCAACCTACAAAAACGAAACGGTCCCTCCGCAACCAGTCATCCATAGTATCAAATAAATCCTTTTCGTCTTTGGTAAATCTACCAAGGGCTATAGTCATAGTGATCCTCCTATTCAACTACTTCAACCATTTCCGAACACCTCATAGCATTTTCGGGACATACGAGAGTTCAATCATTTATGTATGATTCCTCGTCCACTTCCAATGGGTTTCGAAGAAAAAAATACTTTTTTTCTTTTCTATTGGGTCATAAACCGACCTAGATAAATCCACGAGCTCGATTATTCCTTCCTCTTCTTATTCTGAATAACTATCTGAATCCTGAATTGTCTTATGACTCATCAATCAGATGAATTTTTTGAAATAACTATTCAAGGAACAAATGATCCCCGCTCCCACCACCAGTAGCTCCTCCGATTTACACCCGCTCCATCAACTAATCTTATTTTTGGATCTTTTTTGTGATATTTAGAAAAGATTAATAAATATAATATCTTTATGGATTCTTCCAACTTCTATGTATAGTAAATTACTACAGTACCCTATATAATATCTAATTTATTCCTTTTTTGACTCTTTAATCTTTTTTAAGATTTTTTTTTGTTGTTTTTTTTTTTATATTTCCCCCTTTTCCTTCAGATAAATCGAAAACTCCGGAGTATGGTATATTTTTTAACGGGTCGAACCAAAAAAGCCGCTTTTTAGATTTTCTTATTTACTTTACCTTTAGTTGTCATAAAAAAAGGAAAATTCCCTATTTTTCCCTGCGACCAAATTAAATGAAATATGCTATACAGTATTAAAATAATTAAATACTATAATATATAGGAGACTGGAAACGAAAATATCTTTCTCGTATCCGTTATCCATCACATTGGCGAAACAAAAATATCGGATGCATCAATATGTAAGGGTAAGGTACATGAAGCCACGATCTGATATATATATATATATATAATAGATAAACATCCTCTCTAGACTAGATATAAGCAACTGATCTTTCTTTGGAATCAAAGAAAGATATTAACAAATAGACGTCTCTTATTTTGTGACTCGGAATAAACGTTTCCTATCGACGAACAGAATAATAATTTATTCCTATGGAGGATCCAGGAACAAGAAGATTTAATCGGAAATATCGACAAATTCGTGTGGCGTAGTCTAAGGAAATAAAAACAATTCCGAGACTACTATTCTATCTCTATCGAATTTGAATATCAGAATAGCTGATGTAGTCACGATTCAATGGGTCAGGTCCACTTACCTTTTCTTTTGTTTATTTCTTCTATTTACATTTAAGAAGTAGGAATATTTGGCGATTCATAATGGGAATTGAGTAGATAGAATATCTATGTCCTAGAACCAAAAATATTGAATAATGAAACCTGAGTAGAAGTATAGCCTGTAGTGGCATAGTCGTCCTCCCAATATCCAATAAGTGGGGTGACTTAACTTATCATTATAATGACTATAATATAACTCATTATAATAAAAACTATTATATTTATAATATGCTTATGTGGACTTTTTTTATTACAAATATCAACAATCTCTCTATTATCCACTAAAGAATGAAGACTCAAACTGGAGTTTTGTGGAAAAAGCCCCTTATCGGATTTGAACCGATGACTTACGCCTTACCATGGCGTTACTCTACCGCTGAGTTAAAAGGGCCTATTTTATTCCATTCCGGAATGAACCAATGTGAAGACATATATATATATGTACATATATTATATACATAGGTGCATGCAGTAGACTCATAGTGTCTCATTCGGGAATAATAATTTTGTTAGGCAGTCTAGCCTAAAACCTAATTTTTTTTATTTGCTTTTATTGACCCCTATCACAACGAGATTCGCTTGATTGATACACAATTTGACATAGGATCCAAGATATTTGATATGTGATCAAATCATGTAATGAAAAGATTCAACTCGTACCTGGAATCAAGCTCTAAAAAAAAACTTTGCTATCGTTTTTTTTATTTCCTAGCTGTGAGACGGGCATATCTCATCTTAACAATGCGTGAATCGATGGGTGAAAGTCAAAAAATGGAGTTTCACCTTTTTCTGTCGGACAAATCGCCGGGATCCTATACTTCATTAATGGATAAGTATTATAACATTATTTCTCTATATGAAATGAAGTAATGTTTATTTTATTTATACTATATAGAATGTTTATCCATTATAATGATATGGATATATCATACATATTTTATTTCTATATATTCTAATAATATAATGAATGATATATATACTATGACACATCATTAGAATATATAGAAATAAGAAATAGAATAGAGAAATTTTGAATGGTTCATGAACCACGAATGAAGAATAGAAAAATTCTATCGGAATCACGAAAGGTGGAAAACTTAGTCAGATTTAGTCACACCATTATATTG